AATTCTTGGAGAAAAAATCATTTTCTGCTTGATGCCGCTTACTAGATTTCTCGTTTGTTAATTTCCTGTCTTGGTGGGAGGGAGATAAGGATATCTCGTCGTAACAATGAATCAAATGAAAGTGAAAGAAATCTAATTTCACACCTTTTTCCTTTTCTGACGGACCAATCATTCCCTGAAAAAATACTCCTCTTCCTTATTATTTCTAGTTTTTGTATTTAGTACTTTTTTTCTTTTTTATTTAGAAATTTCTAAATAAAATTCGAAATACTAAATAATCTAAACGAAAATAAGAGAAAGAAATTCAATTGAAATAATTCAAAAAAAAAAAATACTACTACTAGATTTCTAATGTCGATTCTAATGAATAATTCGTCAATGACGAATAAAAAACAATTCTATGCAATTCTGAAAGGGGGAAAGATCCCTCGGATAGAATCATTCGATTATATTGACAATTTCAAAAAACTGATCATACTATGATCATAGTATGATGGCCGTTGGTCAAGCAGGCCCCCATCGTCTAGTGGTTTAGGACATCTCTCTTTCAAGGAGGCAGCGGGGATTCGAATTCCCCTGGGGGTAGGGTACTACGAAAGGAAGTTGATCATGGATTACCAATAAGGCGAAAATTGATTCTTCCTGGGTCGATGCCCGAGCGGTTAATGGGGACGGACTGTAAATTCGTTGGCAATATGTCTACGCTGGTTCAAATCCAGCTCGGCCCAATAATTCGCCAATCCGCCATGAGATGATATAACCCCCTTTGTACTTCAGAAATACCCGATCCGGAGATAAAAAAGAATCAACTTTTCTGCTAGATCCCGTATTTCCCTGGGATTGTAGTTCAATTGGTCAGAGCACCGCCCTGTCAAGGCGGAAGCTGCGGGTTCGAGCCCCGTCAGTCCCGACGGATCCAATAAATATATCAAAAAATCTCTCCCTTTTTATGAAGGGGACCGGGGGAAGAATTCCATTGTCAAAGCAAGGGGGAAATCCTTATTTCTTTTTTCTTTCCTTTTGGTAGGAGAAAGACATATGCGGTTGGATTAGTACAATTATTGGTAGCATTATAGTCAGTATTCCAAGAAATGCTGGCTTTTTCGATTGCCCCCGATGCATGTAATGGAATCGAGTACTATACTTTTTTGAGGCGCGCATACACAAAGGGAATTCCTTTCTTGTCCAATACAAAATTGAATATAAGAAAATACTTTCCAGAAAAAACAAAAAAAAAACAATTTCTTTTTCTGGCTACGGATTTATGGAACCGTACTTACTAATTTGAAGTTGAAAAATAGATTTCATGCAAATTGCACACTGAGCTTTTGGTATAGGTGTCCCGGGACTAATAATCTACGAAGAAAGGAGGGGGAAGGACAGATCAACCAAAGATCCTACTCCTCTTAGAAAGGCGAATGAATCATTTTTCCTATTTTTCATTTTGTTTTAAGGCCCCATCGACGAAAGACCAAATCGGAAAATAGTAAATTTGATGAATATTCATTTTATACGGTCTCATCTTTATCACACTTCTTTGTCTTCCAAGTCAAAAATAGTTTCGTTCTAAACTCCTTGCTTTTTCCATTTAGCTTTTAGTCTTTGTTTGGGTTTGTAACTATGTGACCACTGGAAGTGGAAGAGCTATTTGATGAGACTTCATCAGATGATTGTACAAGAAGGAACTAGATAGATTAGAGAGAAAAAAAGAACAGATAATAAAAAATGATAAATAAAGGAATTTTGGATTGGGTCAGCAATCCAAGTTTGGGGCGGTATGGATAAAAGAACTTCCTATGTTATACTATTCAATTCTCGACGACGAATTGATTTGATAGTTCAGATATTGTTATTCATGATATTGATCTGATTCAAGATCATCGAGAGGTAATATTCATTCATTGAATTTACAGGCCAAAGATTTATCATCTCTATGGGATTAAATCCCGAGTTATTGCGAAGTAAAAAACCGATGAGATTATGGAAGTAAATATTCTTGCATTTATTGCTACTGCACTATTTATTCTAGTTCCTACCGCTTTTCTACTTATCATTTATGTAAAAACAGTCAGTCAAAACGATTAATTATTAACTAATTTGAATGAAACTTGACTTCTGAGTTCTTAGCCAAAATTGACGAAATAAAATGAAAAAGATTCCAATTTCATGTCTTAAATGAAATGAGTGGACTAGAATCGGCAGTATTCTAATAGATAGATAGTATGGTAGAAAGATTCATCTATTTCTTTCTACCATACTATTTATCTATTAGATTGTTGTTATAAAGCTGCCCCCTGGAAGAAAATAAAGATAGAGGCTGCATTTGATATGGATCTATATATCAATCTACAATATTATCTTGATATATATGAATATCAATTCCATATATGGGATTGACATAGCATCCAATTCCATTTATTTGCTATATCTATTTGTTCTGATCAATCTGAATTACTCCTATGTCTTATAGTTTGAATTACTATATTTTTGATTTCCAATATGAATCTCGGTATCTATTGAGAGAATCAAATCAATGAAGCAAAAGCGATAGATATAGGCATATTCAAAAAATCACGTAGTAATCTTTTTTTTTTTAACATTCCCAAGAAGTAAACCATTGACAGTAGTTCCACGGGCATCGAAAAGGAAGAGTAAACCTCACTGATTTTTAACGCCTGAACCATGATATGAAATAAGTCGATAAAGTCTAAATCCAATTTCAAAAATTCGAAAGCGGTAAATGCGCAATATGTGACTCACCTGACGATCTTATTCTACATAGTATCTCGTTAGACAACTACTATGTTTATATCCTTTCTTTCTCATACAAAGTGCGTATACAATTAACAAAACCACTTCTTCTTTGAACAGTAAAGAGAGAAACAAATAAAAAAAGGGTCTGGCCCTCCTCAGTATCACCTAGGAAGAGGCCATTGATTGGAATAGAAAATTTAGGAAGAATTTGGTTCGAATAAATTTCCTGGGATCCTCTTCCTTTCGAACTACAAACATGGGAATCGTTGAAATAGCTCTTTGATTGAAAGAGGATGATTCCTATAATACATTACTCCAGTCGAGTCCAATGGAATTTCAAAATGAAGATATTTTTATTTTGTTCCAAACGTGTTGCAGAACCATCTAGAAAGCAATTGATATTGATACAGTTTGCTTCCTTAACTCAATTAGTAGGACCCCTAGAGTCCACTCCTTCCCCACACTACGAGTGAAAGGGAAAAAGTAAAGACTACCATTAAAGCAGCCCAAGCAAGACTTACTATATCCATATGAATTATGTCCCCTATCTCTATAAATCTAAAGGAATTGTTCCATTATTCCTCACTAATAATAGTAGAATCAATGGTGCAGAGTCAAAAAGAACGAAGACTATTAATAAACCAATCCAATAAATTCGCCCATTTTATAAGAAATTCCTATATGATTTAGAATCGGGAAAGATTAAACCCAAGCAAAATCCGCAGTAACATCTCAAGGGAATGTTCCTAATGTAACATGTAGGAATAATAAGTCCTATTCTTTTTTTGTTGACCCTCATTTCAATTGATTGGATGCTTGAGCACTGAGATATTTTCGTGAGTTCCTCGTATATAATAAAGTATCTTCCGCCCCCTTCCACAACTATTTCGATTTCCTATCGGGCTCTCCAATCTAATCCAAGGTACAGTCATTATACAATGGATTAATAATCTAAAATTTTGATTTGGAGTAGAAGGTAATTGCGAAGTCTTGAGAGCCCCTCTAGCATTCGAATATTTACTTGAAAGCTAAGCCTAAATATGCAATGCAAGGATATTTACAATTTTTGATAAAAACACCCAGACCTGGTGTTTAGAATCAAACAAGTATCAACAGTCTGTTTTCTCTGCTTCTGCTGGCGAATCATTCAGCGGGTTATATCAACAGAAGAAAAAAAGAGATTTCAAGTTTTTTGTTGATCAGGCGACACCCGGATTTGAACTGGGGAAAAAAGGATTTGCAGTCCTCTGCCTTACCACTCGGCCATGTCGCCAAAATGCTACAAATACAAAATAGATGAAAACGTTCCCGGATTACTGAACTGCTTTTTTATTGTACTTGCACCTTGAGTTCTGTTTTCCTTAATTTTTCCTAAAAGTCAAAGAAATCCTAATCCTTCTTCCCTTTTGATTGGGTTTGATTCATCCTTTCAATTTCGATTGAGTCTATCTCAAAATTCATAATGTTCAAAACTTTCTCTTACCTTTCTATTGAAAAATCAAATGTGGATTTTCAGTCGCAAAATACAAAATTCAACTTTCTGAAAATAGGACCCATTAACTATTGACTTAGAATGCATGAATGATTCTTGGATTTGAATCTCCAAATTTTGGTTTCCTAATGACATAAGAAAATACAACTTGATATATGATATATAACTAATCAGTATGGATTTTTTCAATCAAAAAATCCTTCTCAATTATAATTATTAATAATAATTATAACAACAATTATGAGTATATGTAAACCCCCCAAGATAAATTGTTAGACGGATATATATTATTTATATATGTTCCCGATATAGAATTATCAGATATCAGAAAAGTATCATACTTCAATTTGAATTTTGAATTGAATAGAAAATTGAAATTCTGTTTTCGGAGAGCACAACCTGTGTTGCCCCGAATAGAACATAGAACGACAATAAAACAATAAAAGAGAAGAAAGACAGATATTATAGATATCTCCACACGTGTTTAAGCCATACAAACCTTCTTTTCTTATACACTTCACAATCATATTCTACTCAAAAATCCGTAAACAAAATCTCTCTCTTCTCTGCGAATCATTTTTTTAACAATGAAATCCATAACATAAAAGGGGGTTAAATGCTAAAAAACCGATTTGAATTCTATAGATTCTTTCTGATTTTTATGCCTTTATCTCAGCGAAAAGATCAAATGTCCAATCCATTTATTTTTCTGGTATTCAAGCAGGTTGGAATATGTATTATCATAATAATGGTA